TCATTTAATGGATACATGTACCCACTACACTAATTCAAATATTTCATCGAATCATATCACTCCATTATATTGACAATTTCAAAAAACTGTTCATACTATGAACATAGTAGAATGGCGGTCAGGCAAGTATGCCCCCATCGTCTAGTGGTTTAGGACATCTCTCTTTCAAGGAGGCAACGGGGATTCGACTTCCCCTGGGGGTAGGTTACTATGAAAGGAAATGGATCAATGCGGGATTATCAATTAACGACTGAAATTGATTCTTCCTGGGTCGATGCCCGAGCGGTTAATGGGGGCGGACTGTAAATTCGTTGACAATATGTCTACGCTGGTTCAAATCCAGCTCGGCCCAACAATTTGATAATCCACCATGAAATGATATACGCCATTTGTTGTTTTATGAAAATGACCGATGTGCTCGGATACGTCCGTATTACATATAATTTCTACAAATTAGGAATTAGGATTTTCCTAAATTCCTTACAGGATCTGTAAGTATAAGGAAAGCATTCAAGTAAAAAAAAAAGAGTCTTTTTTTTTCATTGATTAATTTTTCAATCGATTTGGCAATAACGAACGGATTACGAGTAATCCGTGCCGATCTCGCTAAAGTGCAGACTCATATAGATATCAACATATAAAAAAGCCCGCCTCTTTCAGTTACAGTACAACTGTTGAATCTCAAATCAAATATAACAAATAGAAAAAAAGGGTTTGAATGAAATTGTAAGAATATTTATGTATGCTATACGATTTTTTCCCTGGGATTGTAGTTCAATTGGTTAGAGCACCGCCCTGTCAAGGCGGAAGCTGCGGGTTCGAGCCCCGTCAGTCCCGATGGATATAAAGAAAATCAAAAAAATATCATTTCTAACAGGGATCCCCCCCCCCCCTTTTTTTATTTCTTTCTTCGTCGGAACCTTTCTTATTTATTTTATATATATACCTTAAACTAAAAAAAAATAAAAATAAGGAATTTTTGATTGCATCAGAAAGTAAAAATTTTTTTTATTTGGTATGGATAAAAGATCTTCCTATGTTATACTATTTAATTCTCGACTATGAATCGATTTGATAGCTCAGATATTGTTATTCGTGATATTGATTCGATTTGATATCATCGAGATAAAATTTATACCGTGGAATTTACCGCCGAAAGATTGAAAATTTATATGGGATTAAATCCCGAAGTATTAATTTTATTAGAAATTAAAGAGAAAGAAAACCTAGAGATTATGGAAGTAAATATTCTCGCATTTATAGCTACTGCACTCTTCATTATAGTTCCTACTGCCTTTTTACTTATAATTTACGTCAAAACGGTAAGTCAAAGTGAATAATTTTACTTAAACATGACTTCTGATTTCTTATCAATGCAACGATTTATAATGATTGAATAACAAAAATGAAAAAAGGATTTCAATTTCGGGTCTTAGTTTGAAATGAAATGATCAGACTACCATCGGCAAAATTTTATGAAATCCATATAGTATAGTCGAAAGAAATAGATTTGATTTCTTTCGACTATACTATCTATTATGGTAGTGGATAATGTTTTACTCTATGTTTTATTGATTTGAAAAAATAAAAAGGTTTAATATGTACCAATCTATCTATAAAAAAATAGATATTTTCATATTCATACTATCTACTATCTATAGATGGATATATATCGATATAGAATTTTTTGATTTCTGATTCTTTTCAGAATTCTGGTATCATATTCGGTATGATATTTAAGCAAATATATTATAAATATAGTATTTTAGCATTACAAAAAATGAATTGATTAAATAATTGACAGATGATCCGGGGGTTCCGTGAATTCTATGAAAAAAGTTTTTCATATTTCGAAAAGATTGGTCGTAACCAGTTCATCGAAATAGAAATCTTAGAAACAATTTGGTTGGAATGGGAATCCATTTCCTATTATTTTTATTCCCTTGACTTTCAAAATACGAAGATGGTAACAATTCAAATATTTGTTTGATTGAAAGAGTATTTTCAATATTCTACATATTCTAAATTATACATAGAATACATTCTAGCACTGGAATACAATAGAATTCAAAAATGCAGATATTATTTCATTAATTAATTTAATTAGTATTAATCAAATAACTAAAATTCAATTGTTAAAAAATTGAAGAACCCAGCTATACTATAAAACAATTGATACAGTTTGATCCCTTAACTCAATTAAGGGTACCTTAGAGTCCACTTCTTCCCCATACTACAAGGGAAAGGGAAAATGTAAAAACTACCATTAAAGCAGCCCAAGCAAGACTTACTATATCCATGTAAATTTTGTCTCCTATCGCTATCAATATGAAGGAATTATTTCATTATTGTTTACTAATTTTTCTTGTATTTTTTTCTTATTTATTTTTCACTAAAAATTTTATAATAATAGTGGAATCGCTGGTACAGAGTCAAAAAAAGATTTCCGGATAACATCATTGATTAAACAATTCAATAAATCCAATTCTAAGATCTAAAAAGTTCTTATCTGATTTCTAGTAGAATTGAAAATTATTATGCATAAATAAAAAATATCTAGAAATATCCTTGGAAGTATTAAGGGAATGAATCTGACTAATAGGTAGTAAGAAAAAGATCTATGTTTTCTTTTGCCCCATTTCATTAAGTGAAAAAAAAATATATAGAATCAAGATAGATTCTTTTGTATACTCTTCTCTTATTTGCATTTGATCTAATCCTTACCGTCTCCCGATTTCTTCTCTCAAACAAAAAACAATAGGAAAAAAGCCTCTGAAAGTCTTTCACTAGAGCTTACCGAAAAGAAAGAATTTGAAATATAAAAAAATTAATTAATAATAAAAAAGAAATCTAATTAGATTATTAATCTAACTAATAATGTATGTAGAAGTGTTCATATACTTTACATAAGTCTGTATACAAGGCTTTTCTTCAACCCTACCAACGAAAAATGGAATTTTATTTCCCGTCCAACCTATCCCTTCTTATTCAAGACCCAATTTGTAGACGAACACTACATTAGTAGTGGGATGAAAGGACTATCATTTCAAGATTGATCGATTCCTTTTCACTACTAGAATGAATTTTTCATTGAATTCGAGACAAAAAGATTTACAGCATTTTAGAGAACAAACCTACCGATACTTAGAATTTTGCATCAAACAAGTCTCAAGAGTCCTTTTGCCACACTTGCTTCCTCGATCAACAAAACGGAATAAACTATTTCAATTCTCTTGTCGATCAGGCGACACCCGGATTTGAACTGGGGAAAAAGGATTTGCAGTCCCCCGCCTTACCACTCGGCCATATCGCCAAAATAATACAAATTCAAAGGGATCTCCTCCCTTTTCTATTGAAAAAAAAAAAAACAAACGTATAGCTTTCCGTCACAAAAGCAAAAATGTCGTGACAAAGCGCAACCATTAACGACAAATTCCTGAATCGAAAATAAAAAGGTTCTTTCTTAATGAGAGAAAAAAATCGAAATTGATACATAACCAATCCATATTGGTTTTTTTATTGAAAAAGAATCCTTTTCTATTTCAATTAGAATTGAAATTATAACAACAACCGTGAATATATGTCAACCCCAGAACATAATTTTTTATTCTTACACAGATAGAATCGGGTATCTTATTCGTATATGATACCTAATTTTATAAGGAATTTTAAAGAAATTCTCGTGTTTCCATTTTTGTGCCAATTTTATTAAATAGATTGATTGAATTGATGATGAATAGAAAAAAGAAATTAAGACGACATACGCGCTGTCCCGAACAAATATGAATTACTGCAATAAAGTAAGAGACATAGATAGCTATAGCTGGGGTTAGATCTATGCATGTTTAATAAATCCTAGTCTTTTTACGCACTACAATCGTATTCTCAAATTATAAAAAAAGAGGTAAAAATATCTCTCTTCTTTGTGAATTCGAATTAGTTTTGGAACAATTGAAAAGGGAAGTGCTAAAAAAAGCAATTCTATATTGTTTCTGCTTATTAGATTCTATCTTTATCTCATCGAGCCGAGCAAATCCCGAATTCAATTTTTGTTTTGAGATTCTTAAAAATCCCCCGAAGTCTAGGTGAAATTTATCAATTTGTGTCGATTTATATTAAAAGTTAGATAGATTATATCGGTTTGTTTTATTCAAAATTCCAATCCAATTTGCGTATAAAATTATATTTATTCCTCTTTTTTTCATAATAGGTATTTCATAGACGAAGTTAGGTAAAATTTCATGTGATTCAGTAAAGTAAAAAGAACCGAAATTCCATTATTGCTAAATATATTCATGTGATTCGATGAAGAATGACAGCGTGGGATATTTTCTATAAAATAAATGAAATGGGGAAATTGAAAATGCTTGGGGTTGGAAATGAAGGAATGTCTACACTACCCGGATTGAATCAAATACAATTTGAAGGGTTTTGTCGATTCATTGATCGGGGCTTAACAGAAGAACTTTTTAAGTTTCCAAAAATTGAAGATACAGATCAAGAAGTTGAATTTCAATTATTTGTGGAAACATATCAATTGGTCGAACCCTCGATAAAAGAAAACGATGCTGTATATGAATCACTTACATATTCCTCTGAATTATATATATCCGCGGGATTAATTTGGAAAAACAGTAGGGATATCCAAGAACAAATAATTTTTATTGGAAACATTCCTCTAATGAATTCCCTGGGAACTTCTATAGTAAATGGAATATACAGAATTGTAATCAATCAAATATTGCAAAGCCCAGGTATCTATTATCGGTCAGAATTGGACCATAACGGAATTTCGGTCTATACCGGCACCATAATATCAGATTGGGGAGGAAGATTAGAGTTAGAGATTGATCGAAAAGCAAGGATATGGGCTCGTGTAAGTAGGAAACAGAAAATATCTATTCTAGTTCTATCATCAGCTATGGGTTCGAATTTAAGCGAAATTCTAGAGAACGTTTGCTACCCTGAAATTTTCTTGTCTTTCCTGAATGAAAAGGAGG